GCATTATTGCGGGTCAATCAATTGGGGAACCGGGGACTCAACTAACATTAAGAACTTTTCATACTGGCGGAGTATTCACGGGTGGTACTGCCGAACATGTACGAGCTCCTTCTAATGGAAGAATAAAATTTGATGAGGGTTTGGTTCATCCCACACGTACCCGTCATGGGCATCCTGCTTTTCTATGTTTTATAGACTTGTATGTAACTATTGAGAGTCGAGATATTAGACATAATGTAAATATTCCAACAAAAAGTTTGATTTTAGTTCAAAATGATCAATATGTAGAATCAGAACAAGTGATTGCCGAGATTCGTGCCGAAACGTCCGCCTTTCATTTTAAGGAGAGGGTTCAAAAACATATTTATTCTGAGTCAGAAGGAGAAATGCACTGGAGTACTGATGGCTATCATACGCCCGAATATCCATATAGTAATGTTCATCTATTACCAAAAACAAGTCATTTATGGATATTAGCAGGAGGTCTATGCAGATCCAATTCCAATATAGTGTCTTTTTCACTCCACAAGGATCAAGATCAAATTAATGCTAATTCTTTTTCTCTCAAAGATATCTTTGATCTCTCACTGACTAATGATCAAGTAAGACATAAATTGTTGGATACTTTTGGTAAAAAAGATAGGGAAAGTATTGACTATTCAAAACCTTATCGAATCATATCTAAGGGTCATTGGAATCTCATAGAACCTTCTACTTATATTCGTCAAGAGAATTCTTTGGCGAAAAAGCGAAGAAATAGATTTGTGATTCCCTTACAATATGATCAAGAACAAGAAAAGAAACTAATACCCTGTTTTGGTATTTCGATTAAAATACCTATAAATGGTATTTTACGTAGAAATAGTATTCTTGCTTATTTTGATGATCCGCGATACAGAAGAAGCAGTTCGGGAATTACTAAATATGGGATTGTCGAAGTAGATTCAATCGTAAAAAAAGAAAATTTGATTGAGTATCGAGGAGCAAAAGATTTTAGTCCGAAATACCAAACGCAAATGAAAGTAGATCAATTTTTTTTCATTCCCGAGGAAATACATATCTTACCCGGATCTTCGCCCATAATGGTCCGGAACAATAGTATCATTGGAGTAGATACACGACTTGTTTTAAATATAAATACAAGAAGTCGAGTAGGTGGATTAGTCCGAGTGGAGAGAAAAAAGAAAAGTATAGAACTGAAAATATTTTCTGGAGATATTCATTTTTCTGGAGAGGTGGATAAAATATCTAGGCACAGTGGCATTTTGATACCACCAGGAATCGGAAAAAAAGATTCTAAAGGATCAAAAAAATTTAAAAATTGGATCTATGTCCAACGCATTACACCTACCAAAAAAAAGTCTTTTGTTTTGGTTCGGCCCGTAGTCACATATGAAATAGCTGATGGGATAAATTTAGCAACACTTTTCTCTCAGGATCTCTTGCAGGAAAAGAATAATGTCCAACTTCGAATTGTCAATTATATACTTTATGAAAATGGCAAGTCAATTCGAGGAATTTCTCACACAAGTATTCAATTAGTTCGGGCTTGCTTAGTATTGACTTGGGACCAAGAAAAAAAGAGTTCTATAGAAGAAAAGGTTCATGCTTCTTTTGTTGAAATAAGGACAAACGATCTGCTTTGTTATTTCATCCGAATTGAGTTAGTAAAGTCCATTCTTTCGTATACCGAAAAAAGGTATGATACGGCAGGTTCAGGATTGATTTCCAATAATGAATTAGATCGTATCCATAGAAAAAATCCTTTTTATTCCAAGGCGAAGATTCAATTATTTCCCCAACATCAGGGAACTCTCGGTACGTTGTTGAATCGAAATAAGGAATGCCAATCTTTCCTAATTTTATCATCATCCAATTGTTCTCGAATTGGCCCCTTCAATACTTCGAGATATAATAATGCGACAAAAGAATTGGATTCCATGGCTCCAATTAGGTATTTGTTGGGTCCTTTAGGTACTATTGTGCCTAGAATAATAAATTCTCGTTCATCTTACTATTTAAGAACTTATAATCAAGTCTTTTTAAAGAAATCTTTTTTGCTTGAAAATTTTCAACAGACTTTCCAAGTGCTTCAAGTACTTCCATTTCAATACTGTTTCCTAGATGAAAATAGTAGGATTTATAATCCCGATCCTTGCAGTAACATCATTTGGAATTCATTCCATTTGAATTGGTGTTTTCTCCATCACGATTCTTGTGAAGAGGCATGGACAATAATTAGCCTTGGACAATTCCTTTGTGAAAATGTATATCTATTGAAATATGGATCACGCATAAAAAAATCTGGTCAAATTTTCATTGTTCATGTTGATTCTATAGTTATAAGATCAGCTAAGCCCTATTTGGTCACTCCAGGAGCAACTGTCCATGGTCATTATGGGGAAACCTTTTATGAAGGAGATACATTAATTACATTTATATATGAAAAATCGAGATCTGGTGACATAACGCAAGGTCTTCCAAAAGTAGAACAAATCTTAGAAGTTCGTTCAATTGATTCAATATCGATGAACCTCGAAAGAAGAATTGAAGGTTGGGACGAACGTATCCGAAGGATTCTTGGGGTCCCCTGGGGATTCTTGATTGGAGCTGAACTAACCATAGCCCAAAGTCGTATCTCTTTGGTTAATAAGATACAAAAGGTTTATCGATCCCAGGGGGTACAGATCCATAATAGACATCTCGAGATTATTGTACGTCAAGTAACATCAAGAGTTTTGGTTTCAGAAGATGGAATGTCTAATGTTTTTTTACCTGGGGAATTTATTGGATTGTTGCGAGCAGAACGAGCAGGGCGCGTTTTGGACGAATCAATCTGTTATCGGGCAATCTTATTGGGAATAACGAAGTCATCTCTGAATACTCAAAGTTTCATATCCGAAGCAAGTTTTCAAGAAACTGCTCGAGTTTTAGCAAAAGCTGCTCTACGAGGTCGTATTGATTGGTTGAAAGGCCTGAAAGAGAACGTTGTTCTGGGGGGGATTATACCGGTTGGTACCGGATTCAACAAATTAGTACATCGTTCAAAGCAAGACAAAAACATTCATTTGAAAATCAAAAGGAAGAATCTATTTGAGTTGGAAATGAGCGATATTTTGCTACACCATAGAGAATTATTTTGTTCTTGTGCCCCAAAAACTTTCCATGAGACATCAAACCAATCTTTTACGTAATGTATCCTAACAAGAGGTTTATTCTTTTTACTTTCACTCTCTGGTCCAATTATGGATTTCATAATCAATGAAATAAAAAAGAAAGAATGAAATTCATGGTTTGGGTCGTAGATCAATGGTCAATCCTGGTAGAAGGTTCCGTCGGAACAATTTTTTATTTCATAAAATACTGAATCTCTTTGAAAAAAAAAGAAAAAGAGAAAGTGTGGTAAAATGGGAAGACGATATTGGAACATCAATTTGGAAGAAATGATGGAAGCAGGAATTCATTTTGGTCATGTTACTAATAAATGGAATCCTAGAATGGCTCCTTACATCTCGGCAAAGCGTAAAGGTATTCATATTACAAATCTTACTATAACTGCTCGTTTTTTATCAGAAGCCTGCGATTTAGTTTTTGATGCAGCAAGTAGGGGAAAAAGATTCTTAATCGTTGGCACCAAAAAGAAAGCAGCAGATTTAGTAGCATCAGCAGCAATAAGGGCTCGATGTCATTATGTTAATAAAAAATGGCTTGGTGGTATGTTAACGAATTGGTCTACTACAGAAACAAGACTTCAGAAGTTCAGGGACTTAAGAGCAGAACAAAAGATGGGGAAACTCAATCGTCTACCTAAAGGAGATGCAGTAATGTTGAAGAGAAAGTTATCTACTTTGCAAGCATATCTTGGCGGGATCAAATATATGACGGGATTGCCCGATATTGTAATTATCGTGGATCAGCAAGAAGAATATACGGTTCTTCGAGAATGTGTCATTTTGGGTATTCCGACGATTTGTTTAATCGATACAAATTGTGATCCAGATCTTGCAGATATTTCTATTCCGGCTAACGATGATGCTATAGCTTCGATTCGATTGATTCTTACCAAATTAGTATCTGCAATTTGTGAGGGCCATTCTAGTTATATAAAAAAGGGTTGATTATCTTATCACTCTTAAGAAGAAGAAAGAAGAAGATTAGTTTGTTTTTGGTGAACTCTGTTACTATTTTGGTTTGCATCTTTTGGAGTTTGAACTATGTTTTGACTATCAAATAATATTTAAAAGAAAAGATAAAAATGATTGGTATTTTTTTTTATGTGATTTCTCGGTATCCGAAATATACGATTCATAACTTAAATTCATGAATGAATATAGGTGAATTGAGAAAGAGATGGTTGAATAAAAATAATCACTTTTTTGAAGTTTAATTTCTGTTAGAGGACAATATGAATGTTATACCATGTTCCATTAAAACACTCAAAGGGTTATACGATATATCAGGTGTAGAAGTAGGCCAACATTTCTATTGGCAAATAGGAGGTTTACAAATTCATGCCCAAGTACTTATCACTTCTTGGGTTGTAATTGCTATCTTATTAGGTTCAGTCATCATAGCTGTTCGGAATCCACAAACCATTCCGACCAACGGTCAGAATTTCTTCGAATATGTCCTTGAATTTATTCAAGACTTGAGCAAAACTCAGATTGGAGAGGAGTATGGTCCTTGGGTTCCTTTTATAGGAACGATGTTCCTATTTATTTTTGTTTCTAACTGGTCAGGTGCTCTTTTACCTTGGAAAATCATAAAATTACCTCATGGGGAGTTAGCTGCGCCCACGAATGATATAAATACTACTGTTGCTTTAGCTTTACCCACGTCAGTGGCATATTTCTATGCGGGTCTTAGGAAAAAAGGATTGGGATATTTCGGGAAATACATTCAACCAACTCCAATACTTTTACCAATTAATATTCTAGAAGATTTCACAAAACCTTTATCTCTTAGTTTTCGACTTTTCGGGAATATATTGGCTGATGAATTAGTGGTTGTTGTTCTTGTTTCTTTAGTGCCTTCAGTAGTTCCTATACCTGTCATGTTTCTTGGATTATTTACAAGTGGTATTCAAGCTCTTATTTTTGCAACTTTGGCTGCGGCTTATATAGGTGAATCCATGGAGGGTCATCATTGACTCACTTTCAAAATAGTCTTTTTTGAATTTTTGAAGCTTATCCCAATTCAAGCAATGCGGGGGTTCGGGGTTCAATATAATCCACTGGGTTGGAGATCATGTATATGTAATACCTATGAGTATCAATCCTTGTGTATGTTTTGAAGAATGGTTTCAGAATACAATTTAATAGAATAAAAAAGAAGAAAAAGTGGAGGTGATTTATAAACAAGGAAACGCAATGACTAAAACCGTATACATCTTTATTTACATAAGGTAGAAAGGAAAAACGGTCTATCGAAGTAGTTCTGAAAATTCAGTAATATTCTGAATTCCATTTGGAACTTTTAGCTACTTCGACCCGATAGATTTTAGTGAAAAAGATCAAAAAATAAAAAAGAAGTGTAGTAAGGTAATATAAGAAAAGTAGAAGTAGAAAAAAAAATAGATTAAGTACTAATTCATTGGTTGGTTGTATCATTAACCATTTCTTTTTTTGGTGCGAGGAACTTACCATGAATCCACTTATTTCTGCTGCTTCCGTTATTGCTGCTGGATTGGCTGTAGGGCTTGCTTCTATCGGACCTGGGGTTGGTCAAGGTACTGCTGCGGGCCAAGCCGTAGAAGGTATTGCGAGACAACCAGAAGCAGAGGGTAAAATACGAGGTACTTTATTGCTTAGTCTGGCTTTTATGGAAGCTTTAACAATTTATGGACTGGTCGTGGCATTAGCTCTTTTATTTGCAAATCCTTTTGTTTAATGTTTAATTTCATCGTAGAATAAAAATGTAAAAAAAAAAGAAGAATAAAAGCATAACCATAACTAAGAAATTTGAGAATTCTAAAATTTCATTAATATTAATAATAATAAGTGGAGTGATACAAAAAGAACTCTGTTCTTTTTTAGTCCTATCTATCTTTTTTAGTCCTATCTATAAGGGGAGAGCATATGAAAAATATAACCAATTCTTTTGTTTCCATGGGGCACTGGCCATCCGCTGGGAGTTTCGAGTTTAATACCGATATTTTAGCAACAAATCCAATAAATCTAAGCGTAGTGCTGGGTGTATTGATTTTCTTTGGAAAGGGAGTGTGTGCGAGTTGTGTATTTCAAGAATAGGTTGGATTTAACCGGCTGCACTTTCTTTATATTTATGTATTCTTTTTTATATTTCTATAGTATAAATAGGAACAAAAGGTGCACAATCTCGACGAATTACTTCGGAATTGGATTTTATTCAGAAATCATATGTAAGAACCATAGCATTTCGTGACTAATTGGTAAATGAACTTTGATTCTCTTCTCTATCAACCAATAATGTTGAGGTCTTTTACATGGTTAAAGATAAATTGTTTGAAGTCCAGGCACAGCATAGCATGGTACTCTTTCTACCACTACGTTAGTACCAAAAGTACCAAAAAGGTTGAAAAATAAGAAAAAGAAAAAAGGAATAATTAGGAATTTATCCGATGTAGAACACTCATATGGATAAAATTCTTTGAACCATTAACTGGAAAGATGGGTCCCCTTTTTTATCCACTGCCGAATCGACGACCTATGTATTGTATTTGTATAAAATATTTGTATAAAAAAGAGAATTTTTTGGATGAAAAAGATCGAAATCTCATTTTATTCTAATATTCTAATAATAATGAGAATGAAGTAATGAAGTTCATAATTCTATTCAATTCTCTTTCTATTCTATTAGGATTTTGATTTAATTTATCATAGCATATAAAGAAGAAAGAATTTTATTCTTTCTTCTTTAAAATCTTTTTATTTTTGGAAATAAGTTGTAAATAAAGAACAAATAAAGAAACAACTTTGCTGACAATTTTTTATTTTTTGTCTGGTCTGAAGAGTCCTTCTAAGATTATGATGTTAGATCAGTTTCGATATCTTTGAATAAGAACAGAAAAGAGAGGATAGGCTCATTCCGTTCAAAGATATGGGAATGCCCATTAATCAAAGAAAAGATAAAAGAAACAATTGAGCGTGAGAGCCAAATGAATTGAAAGATTCATGTTTGGTTCGGGAAGAGATATTATAGTTGTGAAATGAATGGAAAGATAATCTACTTTCATTAAATGATTTATTAGATAAGCGAAAACAGAGGATCTTGAGTACTATTCGAAATTCAGAAGAATTACGTAGAGGAGCCATTGAACAGCTCGAAAGAGCTCGGGTTAGATTACGGAAAGTGGAAATTGAAGCAGATGAGTATCGAACAAATGGATACTATGAGATAGAACGAGAAAAAGTAAATTTGATTAATGCTACTTGCAAGAGTTTGGAACGATTAGAAAATTACAAAAATGAAACTCTTTTTTTTGAAAAACAAAGAGCAATTAATCAGGTCCGACAACAAGTT